AACACAGTCACTCCTTAGTAGCTCGTTGCTACAACTTCTCTTTGGCTCGCCCCTATCTCTAAAGGGGCTTACTCACTTCACTCACTCTCGTTCAGTAGCGCTTTCTTCATTCTTTAGATAGCAGCGTGAGAGCTCTGAAATTCCATTCAGGTCCTTAGTTCCAGTCGAATCGCGAGCAAAGCTCGACACTGCTAGCGAAGCTCTACGACAGAGCATTTCCATTATAGAGCCAATCACATTGCTCTCTCTCTTTCCAGCCGGTATGTAGAATCGTCGGAGCGAGCAGAGCAGCGGAGCGACCTAACCCAACCTGCTGTGTAATCATTGGAATTTGGACTCTTTTTCTTTAATTAATTAAGGGTAGGTAAGTAAGGAGCTGAAAACGATTCCATTCCTTTGGAGGGCCACTCATTTTCAATGCAAGCTAGCTCTTACTTGTATTTAGTGAGGAGGCTACCTAATATAGAGGTGAATCCCGGTTATGTCACCCCGATCCATTTTATCTCTCTCTCTAGGCTTTCCCGGCTAGGCTATCCTTGCTAGGGTTTGGCCTGCTCGCCGGGCGTGGCAGCCTTGGCTGCCCCCCCATCTGCTCCGGGAGACCCTCCTGCTCCTAAGCCATCCTTTGCTTCTATTCTTGCTGGTACTTCCTCTTCTTCCCCTGCTGTCACCAAGGCTCCTGTCAAACCAATCTTGCCTGATATTCTGCTCCTAAACAACCCTCTACTTTCAATGGTGCTCCAGCCGTTGCCTTCTCTCCCATTGAAATCTCTAAAGCTTCCGCCAGTTTCAATACAACCCTCATTGCAAAGTTATCGAATGGACGGCCCTTCTGTGACTGCCATTCGTGACCATATAAATGCATCCTGGGGTCTCTCTGCGCCTGCAACAGTAGGGCTTCTAGATCCAAGGCATGTTATGATATATTTGGCTTCCCAAGAGGATCTCGTTCGTGCCTGGTCTCGAGACTCTAATATGATAGAGAACTCCCTGTTTCGATTGTTTAGATGGTCTCCGAACTTCAACCCTAAATATGAATATCCTACCACAGCTGCATGGGTGAGGTTTCCATACCTCCCTCTTCCCTTTTTCCATACACCTCTTTTGCGTGAAATAGTAGGAACTTTTGGTCGCTTTCTCAGGGCTGACCAGCGTACCCTAGAGCTTACTCATCCTATGTATGCACTTGTGTGCATGGAGGTTGATATCTCCCAGCCTCTTCCTTCGAAGGTTTGGATTGGCACTGGGAAGGACGAAGGCTTCTATCAGAAGATGGTTTTTGAAGGCAAGTTAGCCTTCTGCCATCATTGTAATCTTCAAGGACATTCACCAACGGAGTGTAGGAAGGCTTTAGCCAAGAAAACCCCTCGTCTTCCTCCTGCATCTACGGCGGTAGCCCCAAAGTTGCCCCTCAAACAAGCCACCTCCACCTCTCTTAATCCTCCAAAGGCTCAAGACAAACCTCCTCAAACTACATGGCGTCAGCGCTCTCGTAACAAAGAGAAAAAGGTTGTGGAGTTTGAAGAACCCACAAATCAATTGCCTGAACCTGTGACATCTAAATCTGGTCTTGTTACAACTGCAACTATTGAACAGAATGATTTGTATTGTACTCCTCATAATGCTCCTGACTGAAATGTGTCTCCTCACAATGCTGCTGGTGAGACCACCAAATCTCCAATACAGATGAATCTTCCCTTGAAATCATTGGCTTTTTTTTACTAAGGCTTTTCCTGCTGTCATCATCCCTGAGTCCATTCCTAGTCTGGATCCTAGGAAGTTTGGTGCCAGTGCTGAGTACCATGCCCCTCTTCAAGCTCATACTGCTTCTATGCCCCCTAGGCCTTCATCTGCCCCAACCTCTCCAAAAAAGTCTTCCCAGCAGGACTATGGTTGTTGCTGACTCTCATGAGAAGGCTGGTGGAGGTGCTATTGACTTTTGGGCTGTCACTGAATTTGTTGGCTTTCAACAATTGGCTGGCTTATCCTGATGCAGGCTTTGAAGGGAACATATTCACATGGTGTAATGACCATCAGAGATCTCCTCGTATATGGGCTGGATAGATTTCTCCTCAATGCTGCTGCTCTTTATAATCTTCCTTCCCTAAATTTCACCTTACTAGACACTGTCCCTTGCTTCTCAAGGTTCATGATCCTCCTACAGGTACAATTTTAGATTTCTGAAGATGTGGGCTTCTCATAATGATTTTGTCTCTTTTGTCTCCTCCACTTGGAGCATTAACTTGGCTGCAACCCCTCTATTAGATTAAAAAAAAAAAAATGAAAAATTATGAGATCTGAGAAGGGCCTTATTAAATGAAGTCCTGGAACTGGGAGGTCTTTGGTGACATTAAGAAAGCTATTCATAAATCAGAAGATGATATTACTAGATTGGGGGCTGCCCTTCAGTCTCAGTGGTCTGCTGCTACCAATCAATCTCTGATAGATGCTCACAAAGAGCTGGCTCTCAATCTTAATAGGGAAGAAAGTATCCTAAGAGACCAATCTAGAATGAAGTGGTTGCGGTGACAGAAACTCAGCCTACTTCCATGCTTCAATCAAAGAAGGGTACCCCAAACAAGTTAACTTCAAGCTCCAGCCCCAAGATGGTTCTTTTATTACTGATAGGAAGGATATAGGGGAAGTGTAGCTTATTACTCTAACATCTTTACTTCAGTAGCTTGTGACAACCAGAGTGCCCTTCGAAATTGTATCCCTTGCCTCATCACTGAATAAGACAACATCACGTTATGCGCTATTCCTACTGAATCTGAGATTCATAGTGCTGTCTTTGGCCTTGATCCTGACTCAGCCCCTGGTCCAGATGGATTCACTGGTCATTTTTTCAGTCTTGTTGGTCTATTATCCAGGATGATGTCATTGCTGCCATTCAGGATTTATTCAGGGGTGCCCCCCTCCCTACTGCTTACACTGCAACTACTTTGGTGCTTATTCCTAAAGTTTCATCCCCTAATTCCTTCTCTGATATGAGGCCTATTAGCTTGACTCCTTTTTCTTAAAAATTTATTTCCAAGATTCTTAATGACAGGCTCAGTGTGGTTCTTCCTTCTATTATATCTTTGGAGCAGGCAGGCTTTGTGCAAGGCAGATCTATTCATGAGAGCATTTGCCCGGCTCATGAACTTATTGCTGATATCAAAAAAAAGACCTATGGGGGTTATGATGAAGATTGATATGCAGAAAGCCTATGACAGACTAGACTGGTCTTTTCTCATGGCTGTTCTTAAGAAGTTTGGTTTCTCTGATTCCTGGTGTCAGATTCTTTTTTCTTGCATCAGCAATTGTTGGTATTCTGTTAGTGTGCAAGGTGAGCTGAATGCTTTCTTTAAATCTCACAGAGGAGTGAGGCAAGTAGAGCAGAATGTCCCGGATTGCTAAAAGGAGGCTTTGCCACGCAGGCGCTTACTGGACACCCAAGTTGGCGCTTATTGGACGTCTGCATGGCATCCATTCTAGATTGTTCCATACTTTTCTAGTTTGATCTATACTTGTATATAATTCTCTATAAGAGTTTGGAGCCTTGTAAATTTCTAGATATTTGTATAGAACACTCTAGATACACAATTGTAGCCGTTAGATCGAGATGATCCTAACCGTCCATTGAGGAGGTGGAGGTGTATAAATAGGTGAGGCCTTCATTTGGCCAAACCATCCAAGCATTTGTAAACTTCTCTCTAGTGCAATACAAGTTCTCTACATTCTCCCTAACTCTCTCTTGTGTGCTTTCGGTCTTCTTGCCTAGTTCCTTCTAGCTCACCATTCGGGTTAGACTGACTTAGCAACCAACAAGGGGTGTTGAAGCGCTAAGTGCCGCACGGTTGGCTTAGAATTGTCTAAGGCCGTGACAGTTGGTATCAGAGCTAAGGTTACGAGCGGGTCGTAATCAAGGAAGAGCTAGACACGATGTCGGGAGTCACTGACGATGTTGCTGCTTCTGAGGTGAATAGGGGACGAGAGGTCGTTGCCCAAGATCCTGCCAAGAGGCATAGGGGGAAAAGCAAGTCAAAGGATGACAATGCTACGCTAGAGGGACGCGTGACATCGCTAGAGCAAACGCTAGATTATGGCTCCGCATCACTATGGCTCCTACAAAAATTTCAGGCTTTATGTGGAGCCCTCTATCAAAATAAGACTTGGACATCCATGAAGTAGGGCAATCATTTGGTTTGGACAAGATAACGAGAAGTGGGGTGAAAGATATCGCTTCCGTGCGGTGACATTTTCGAGTAGCCGAAGGCTCTGTGTGCACTATCTACGGAGTGGCCAGCGGTGCATGCAAGCCTAGAATCTCTTGGCTTAGACTAGGGGATCACAATCACTCTTCATTTTCCACACTCTTATGTTCCATGGAAGGCATACTAGAGGGTTCTGCCCCTGGGGTTTTTCCTCTGGACACCCATTGTAAGTTAGACTTAGGGCATTTATACATGTTATGGCCAAATATTTTGCAGATAGAGCAAGATTGGGGCTTGTTTTGGTATTCCACTTCCACCTCCACAAAGTTCTTATCATCTGTGAACACTTCCAACACTTGAGGACAGGCTGCCTCAGTTTCAATTTCTATGCACACCCTAGAAAAGTTGATCATACCCATTTCTTCAGTTGCTTGGTCAGCATACAATGGCTTACCCACCCCACTAGCTACATAACTAAGTCCCTCCTCTGTAAAAAGAGAGATGGGGACTTTTGTTTTGAGAACTTCACCCAAACAGGGATTGTTTTCAGAGCTTCTAACATCAGTAAAGACAAGCTTTCTGCCTTTCTTCTGTTCTCAATGTCACTATACGAGAGGGAGAGCACGCACTCTACTATACCATACCGCTACTAGGAGAAGTCAAGGATAGGAAGTTGGTGCTGTCATTCAAGCTATAGGCTATGACTTTATTTTAGCAATCACTTTTTGAGTGAGTCCCATCCCAGCGAGACAAGCATCTTTAGGGACCGATTCACTCCACTTGGCATTCACAGCATTGACCTTT